AGCAATTAATATATAATTTCGGTTTTTTTTTATCAAATATATTTTTATCAATAATCAATATCTTAATTAGATAGTAAGATTTTTTTTTTGAATTAAAATGACATTGTAATATTGTAATTATTATTTTGATTATAACATTAAAATATAAATAATATTATAATAAAAAAATTCCTTTTTAGTTCTTTTTTTTATGTTATTTATGTTATTGTTATTTATTATAGGGTCTGCCCTAAGAAAAGGAGAAGAAAAAAATGAAAAAGAAAAGTGCAATCCATATAAATGCAATCCCGATCATGATGAAACATTCTGGTGTTTTCATTCGGAAAGGTGAAAGCTAAGACAAAAAAAAAACGAATCGACCGTTCAAGTACTCAAAATTACACGCTAAAAATGATAGAACATAGGGGCATAGCATATTATTATATATAATAATATATTTATGTATAACATTATTATATATAATAATATACATAATATATGTGTATACATAATATACATGTGGTATATGTGGTATATATCCATCTATATTGAATTGAATTTCGAATACGGAACTGATAGAATCTTTTCTTATTGGACCACCGATAGAGATGAAAGAAGATAGACAATAAACCCAAACAGGAGAAAACGCTTTCCAATATGGAACTGCTATCTAATGAATTCAACGGTTCCGGCCTAATATAAATAAACGAATAAAGAAGAGCGGCATCAAGACCCTAATTACAAAAAAGGTGGGGATATGGCGAAATTGGTAGACGCTACGGACTTAATTGGATTGAGCCTTGGTATGGAAACCTACCAAGTGATAACTTTCAAATTCAGAGAAACCCTGGAATTACAAATGGGCAATCCTGAGCCAAATCCTGTTTTCTGAAAACAAACAAGTATTCAGAAAGTGATAATAAAAAAGGATAGGTGCAGAGACTCAATGGAAGCTGTTCTAACAAATGGAGTTGGCTGCGATGCGTTAGTAAAGGAATCCTTCCATCGAAACGCCAGAAAGGATGAAGAATAAACCTATATATACGTATACGTACTGAAATACTATCTCCAAACCAAATGATTAATGACGACCCGAATATTTTTTTTTTTTATATGTTTATATGAAAAATGAAAGAATTGTTGTGAATCGATTCCAAGTAAAAAAAAAAATGGAATATTCATTGATCAAATCATTTACTCCATCGTAATCTGATAGATCTTTTGAAAAATGGATTAATCGGACGAGAATAAAGATAGAGTCCCATTCTACATGTCAATATCGACAACAATGAAATTTATAGTAAGAGGAAAATCCGTCGACTTTAGAAATCGTGAGGGTTCAAGTCCCTCTATCCCCAAAAAGGCCCAGTTGATTCCCTAATTTTTTATCCTATACTCTCATTTCGTTATCGGTTCAAAGTTCATTATGTTTCTCATTCATTAATTTTTTTCTTTTCACAAGCCTTGTGGTATATATGATACACATACAAATGAACATCATTAACCCCGATTGTAAATTGGAATGATCATATTATCGCCCGTACTGTACTGAAACTTACAAAGTCTTTTTTTTTTAAGATCTAAGAAATTCCACCAAGGCCTGGATAACACTTTGTAATCCCCTTTTCGTCTTTTTAATTGACATAGACCCAAGCCATCTATTAAAATGAGGATGATGCGTCGTGAATGGTCGGGATAGCTCAGCTGGTAGAGCAGAGGACTGAAAATCCTCGTGTCACCAGTTCAAATCTGGTTCCTGGCACATGGGTTATTTGTATGAGTATCTATTCTACAAATTGGTCGACATACATGTTCATTAATAGTATAGATCATGATACATATTTATCCATCTAAGTGGCGGCTGGAGAGATAAGATACCCCTTTCTATTTAATAAATAGAGTCTATATTTAATAAATATAGAATATTTATAGATGAGTAAAGAGTATCTAAAGTATGTAAAAGAAATATATTTTATTGCCTCTTCTTTTTATTTATTTGTTCATACTGTGTCTCCTCTCGTTCACAAAGAATGGTACTACTTCTTCTATATTACAAGTAATTGAAAGACCCCAAGCCTGGTCTAGGGGGGTTGGGGGGTACGAATAGCCAAGATTCATCTCAGATATAATACAAATAGAATCGGATCCCCTTGCATTCATTTCTTTCGATTTTCTTTTCATATTCTATTTATTTCCCCCTGTGTTGTTACTTTATGGGTTTTTCTGGACCCCATCTAAGTGATGTGCGCGGTACATAGTTCTGCATCATTAACTCTTTCATCCTATTGACTCAGCTCATATGAAAAAAGTATCTTTCAAAAATTTCAAATCGTACTGAATCCCTCTAAATTTAATTTTTTTTTTTTTTATTTATATTTAGTTTAGAATTTCTTTTTTTTAGCTTATCCATAATATATGAAATGAATGAAACTTCAGCTCTTTGATCTATAAAAAAAAGAACGTACAGATATTCTTTGAATATCTGGAGTTGTAGAAGTGAAGATGAGTTTCTGATTATTCA